ATATTTCCATTTCTTTATTAAAAAAGAAGTTTCTTTTGAAACCAAAAAGGATTTTCCTTGATACCTAACATAATGCATGAACGGATCCTTGAACAACCAAAGGTTGCTTTGAAAATCTTTAGCAAAGACTTCTACAAGACGCTCTATTTTTCCATAGAAATAGATTCGTTCAAGAAATATTCCAGAAGATGTTGATCGTAAATGAGAAGATTGTTTGCGGAGAAAAAAAAAAAGGGATTCGTATTCATAGACATGAGAATTATATAAGAATAAGAAAAATCTTTTATTTTTTTTTGAAAAAGAAGAGCTAGTTTTCTTTAGGATAATAAAAGTATTCCAATACTCGTGTAGAAAGAATCGTAATAAATGCAAAGAAGAGGCATCTTTTACCCAAAAACGAAGAGTTTGAACCAAGATTTCCGGATGGACAGGGTGAGGTATTAGTATATCTAACACACAATTTAAATGTGAAAGATTGTCCTCTAAAAAAGGAAATATGGAATGAATTGATCGTAAATTATGAGATTGGAGTGTCTTTTTCCGTTCTAGAGAAGATATTAGTCGTAGAGAAAATGGTATTTCGACAATAAATGCAAATCCCTCGGATATTATTTGATAATATAAATTTTTGTTGCGCCCGAAAATTTGATTTTTGTTAGAATCATTAACAGAAATAAAAAAAAAATTCTGTTGATACATTCGAGTAATTAAACGTTTCACAATTAGTAAACTAGATTTCTTGTCATAACCTGAATTTTCTAAAAAAATGGATTGATTTAAATCATGATCATGAGCAAGTGCATAAATATACTCTTGAAGTATAAGTGGATATTGAAAGTCGTGTTGTTGAGATCTATCTAGCTGTAAATATCTTTGAAGTTCCTCCATTTGAAATTCTATTTGAACCGAAAGTAGAAGATTGGGAGGATTATGAAATGATACATAGTGCGATACAGTAAAAACAAGGTATTATCTAAAAATAGATACCTCGGAGACAGATAAACTTACCAACAGATTCTCTACCCTCTCTTTTTTCCATTTTATTAGACTATGTTATAAAACAAGATGGTTAGAAATCCTTTATTTTTTCAACCTAATCGCTCTTTTGATTTTGGAAAAAACTGTCTTTATCAACATACTGCTTCTTCTACACACGCATCTCCATTCTATATTAGGGAATGGCAATAATTAGGATTCATTAACAGAAATAAAAAAAGAAAAAAAGAGAATCTACTCATGGAGGGAAAGCCTTTCCCGCATCAGGTACTAATATATTTTTAACATGTAATTAGATGGGGAATTAAATTATTCAAATCAAGAATAAAAGCCCGTTACTTTTTCTTTCCCTTTTTTCTTTCCCTATTATAATGAATTGAAATTGAAGCCCTAGAGCCTTATCCATTTATTAATTCGACCCAACTTCATTTTGTTCCTTCCAAGAATTCCAACAAGGTTTTAGCCCGATCAAAATCAAATATTCTCAGAACTATCCGTTGCTCCGACCTGCTCTTTTTTCCATTCATTCCCTTTCTTCAGGATCAGTCGTGGTCTTACAAACTTTACCGATGGTATGGACGAATCCTTCCCTTCATCCAAATGTGTAAAAGATCTTAGCCGCACTTAAAAGCCGAGTACTCTACCGTTGAGTTAGCAACCCCCAAATAAAAAATGTGTAGATACAATCAGAATAAAAATAAAGAAAAAAAGTATAGAGAAATGCAAAATAGATAGAATAGACCCCTCTTATTTTAGATTATCTACTTTTTGTTAATAAGATTTCAATAAAAAGGACCTTTTAGTATCCTTTCCTTGTATCAAAGGACCCACATGAAAGTAAAACCGAAACCTATGGGCCAGAAATAAAAAGATCCACTTCATTTATCACGATGAATTATATTTGTTCGATACACTGTTGTCAATATAAATGTTGACAAAAAAAGAATACAATGGAAAAAACTCAAAATAGAATTTTTCTAATTTTATTATTTCAAATTCATATTTAATATTTAGATTTTAATTTAATAATATTAAATTAAATAAGAACTTGTGTTAGACTGGCACCATATAATATATCTAATTCTAACCTACACAGATATAAAAAGTATAGACGGAGAAATAAATAAAAAGTAAGAAGTGAAAAAAAAAATCTCGGATTTATCCATAATGAATAATATATTCAATCCATCTAAGTGGAATAAACAAACTCGATTTATTAGTAGAGTTCCAATGAAACTGACCAATTGAAGGGAATGTCCACGTTTTTTTATAGGATTTTTTTTATAGGAAAAAAAGAAAGTTTTGTCGTTCTAAAACCTAAAACAGAAGTAATGATATATAATGATAAATTGATATAGAGCGGAAAAGGGGGTAGTAACTTATATATTATTTTTTTTGTATCCCCCCCCCTTAATTTGTTTATATTTCCTTAATTGAATTCCGTTTGATTAAGGCGAAGTTCCTTAAAAAGCCCCTTCTTCTTTAAAATATCCCGAACAGTTCCTGTAGGTTGAGCACCCCTTTCAAGGAAGTATAGAATAGAAGGAACGTTTAAATAAGTTTCATTCTTTATCGGATCATAAAAACCCAGTTTCTGAAGATCTTTTCCTTCTCTTCGGGATCGAACATCAATTGCAACGATTCGATAGACGGCTCATTGGGATAGATATAGATGAACAATACCCCCCCGAGAAACGTATAGGAAGTTTTTTCCTCGTACGGCTCAAGATAAAATGATTTGGTTTGAAGTTTTGTCTGTGTATGAAATTCTAATAAATGACAAATGAATTAGACTCCTATTTAATTCCATTCACCCTTTTCTTCTTCCTTCTTAAAAAAGGAAACCGTTCATTCGTACTCATAACTCAAGTTGGATAACTGTCAAATAGTTCAAAGAAAAATCTTTATTGAGTAGTCTTTACCCCTTTTTTGTTTGTCTCGTTTCAAATCTATTATTGAGACAATTAAAATGGTGTTTCCTTGTTCTAGGATCCTTTATCTTTGTTTTAAATCATTAGGTTTAGACATTACTTCGGTGTTTCTTAATCCTTTCAAAATGGCAGCAACATACCTTTTTTTGTGATTTCCTTTTATCAAAGAATCGTGTGGACGACTGATTCCGAGTGGTACACTTTGTATCGAAAAAGTTTGATCAATTCCTGTTTGAATTGGAAACTTGCTCGAAGTGGATTCTTTCAATTTCTATATCGAAGATATATTTACATTTACGAAGTTGTTCAATTTATTGATTGGCATTAACCCTAGATCCTTGCCCCGAGAAACGAATGAATACTTTCTTTTTTACTCGAGCTTCATCATGCACTATTTACATTACAACCCAAGAGAGGTTCCTGTGGAACAGAACAAATGATGTCGAGCGAAGAGCGCCTTCATTCCTATATAAAATGGTGGATGTAAGAATCCACAGCGGATCATGTCTTTCAAGTCGCACGTTGCTTTCTACCACATCGTTTCAAACGAAGTTTTACCATAACATTCCTCTAATTTAGAAGCGGTATGGAGTTGATTCAATTATGGAATCATGAATAGTCATTGGTTCAATATGGTGCATAGATATTGTAATCTATGCCCTTTTCTTCTCTATATAATATATACGATAATAAAGATTATTCTTTTCTGAAGAAGTCTTAGCAAGACCCCATCTTTAACATAAATAGAAAAATAACACGAAGAAATGAAATCTGCATCTTCAAGTGACTTAATAAGATAGGTTGTCCTATTTTCTACTTTTTTGAGTATCGAAGATTAAACTATTTTTAATAGGGAATCATTCCAAATATTTATTAAATTGAATTCTATTTCTTTAATATTTAAGGTTGAAACCGGGGTTCAGTAATATTTCGGTAATCTAATTTTTCTATAAAATGAATAAAATTTTCCATTATCCTGTGTCTCAACCGTTACATAAATTTTCAATTCTTCATTAGGTCCAAACAAAAAATACCTAAAAATGAGATTCAAAGAAAACGAATCAGTTACATGACTGTTTATTAATAAGATTCGGACAAGCACAGATATTAAAATTTATACCTTCCCTTGCTCTTTTTTTTAGCCTAACTCATTACTATTAAGATAGTTCACTCTATTGAGTAATGAATTCAATTAGTTAGTATCAAGAACTTCCTATTGTTTAGGATGAATTAAGAGATCTACAGAAAAATGAATAATAAAAAGGGGGGGCTCCCTTATTTACTTTATAGATTCTTTATTATCTCGATTCAATTTGATATTTGTTCAAATCAATTTTTAGATTGGATATGTTCTGGGACGGAAGGATTCGAACCTCCGAATAACGGGACCAAAACCCGTTGCCTTACCACTTGGCCACGCCCCATTTCTAGTCAAGACTAATAATAAAGAATAATAAATATTATTAGTATTGGTTGTTTGTCAACTGCAGCAGTCCAAATATCTATAGAATCGATTCCTGTGCTTTTGCTAAGTGTAGGTAGATAATTTAACTGAATTTATTGATCATTACATATAATTCAATTAAGATATTGTATGAAAATATGATTTCTTCTATATTCTCATTGAGAATGAGAAGATTTTTGATTGGGTGGGTTTAAAGAAGGATTTTTTTGTCTACGTTACTGACTTTCTTTTTCCTTATATCCATAATTCAATCAAAATGCAATTATCTGCAAGAACAAAATGTCTGTTATGCTTAATATCTTTAGTTTGATCTGTCTTAATTCTGCCCTTTATTCGAGTGGTTTTTTCTTAGGCAAATTGCCTGAGGCCTATGCTTTTTTGAATCCAATCGTAGATTTTATGCCAGTCATACCTTTGTTTTTTTTTCTCTTAGCCTTTGTTTGGCAAGCTGCTGTAAGTTTTCGATAAGATCTTTAATATCCTATAAAATTGTCGAATAAGATTAGATCCTTTTTACAGTATGAACTCTTGATTCAAACATTGAAATTCTTGGATAGTCGCGATAAATCCGAGTTACCGCATTTCCTCATTTTTTGACCCCTTAATTT